AAAAGATGAGTCCCTTTTGAAGCCAGAATTGCTTTTCCTTGATATCGAACATAATGTATGAAAGGATCCATAAAAAACCATAAAGTTTTCTGAAAATAGTTATGGTACACTACTATAAGATGTTCTATTTTTCCATAGAACTGTATTCGCTCAAGAAAGGTTCCAGAAGATGTTAATCGTAAATAAGAAGATTGTTTACGAAGAAAAACGAATAAAAATTCGCATTCAGATACATAAGAATTATATAGGAACTGAAATAGTCTTTTATTTTCTTTTGAAAAAACATAAATTGATTTCTTCGGAGTAATGAGACTATTCCAATTATGATATTCGTGAAGAAAGAATCGCAATAAATGCAAAGATGGAACATCTTCGATCCGACATTGAAGGATTTGAACCAAGATTTCCAAATGGATAGGATAGGGTATTAGTATATCTGACACATAATTTAAATGTAATAATTTGTCCTCTAAAAAGGGAAATATTGAATGAATAGATTGTAAATTATGACATTTTGGTATTTCTTTTTCTTCGGGAAAAGATACTAATCGCAGCGAGAATGGAATTTCCACAATGACCGCAAAACCTTCTGATATCATCTGAGAAAAAAAATGAGAATAAAAAAAATTGTTGTGCCCAACGAATCGATTTTGGTTAGAATAATTAACCGAATTAATTAAATAATTCTGTTGATACATTCGAATAATTAAACGTTTCACAAGTACTGAACTAGATTTATTGTCATAACCAATAATTTCCACGGGTTCGTAAAAAATTGAATCATTTAAACCATGATCATGAGCAAACGCATAAATATACTCCTGAAAAAGAAACGGATATAGGAAGTGTTGTTGCCGAGATCTATCTTTTTCTAAATATCCTTGTAATTCTTCCATTTACATTTCTACTTGAGCCAGAGGCAGGAGGTTTTTCTTGGTTTATCAAATGATATATACATAGTGCAATATGGTCAGAACAGGGTATTATGTATTGTATTATGTATATAGTATAGTAAGAAAAAAATATATACCCCGGAAAAGAAAGAGGGAGTCCAATCAACAGATCTTTTTACCTTCCTTTTCTATCCAATTGGTTTATGTTCGTTATAATTACAACAGGAGAAAAAATCCTTTATTTTTGCAACCCAATCGCTCTTTTGACTTTGGAATAAATTCTATTTATCAATATACTGTTTCTTCTACACATCCGTCTATAATCCATAATAAAGAATAATTAGGATTCTGAAAAAAAAAGAAAAAATCAATGGTTCACTCACAGGAGAACCCACTCTTTCCCGCATTAGGCACTAATTCGTTTTTAACGTCTAATTAGATCGGGTAATCATTCCAATTAAGAACATAAGCTCGTTGCTTTTTATTTTACCAGAATTGGAGCCATAGAGCTCTATCCATTTATTCACTAGACCCAACTGTAAATGTGAATTTCTTTTGTCCCCTTCCAAAAATCAAAACAATCTTTTGGAACTGTAATGATCCGGTAAGGATAAACTCAAAGTTCTACTTTAACTTTGACTTTCATTTCAAATTAAATAAATTAATAAAATTGAAAATCTAATAAAATTAAAATAAATTTATTATTTTATTAGATTTTCGATTTTATTACGACATGCTGTTTTTTCCATTCATTACCCTTGAGGATCAGTCGTGGTCTTATAGACTATACCAATAGTCTGGACGAATTTGTTGCTTCATCCAAATGTGTAAAAGATCATAGTCGCACTTAAAAGCCGAGTACTCTACCGTTGAGTTAGCAACCCGGATAAATAGGATATGTAGATACGATCAAAATATAAAAATCAATTGAATTGCACTGCACGACCCTATCAAAACATTGAACTAGCAACACATCGAAAAGAAAGATTTTCTGATCAATTAGAAACACAAAATACCAAAGTTAGCAGATCGGATTAAAAATATTCCTAATCGAAATGTAAAAATTATGGCAGACCACCCATTTTTTATCAAATTCTTTTTTGATTTTCCCTAAGAAAATACATCTTGTATGAGAGTAAATGCAGCAAGGCAAACCCATCATTTGAGTGAAAGAAACAAAAAAAATCAATATGGGGTGGGGATAAACAGCCCTATTTATCTACGATCGAATTATATTTGTTCGATACACCATTGTCAATATAAAAGCAATGTTGAGAAAGTAAATCAAGTAAATAAAATAAAGACTTGTGTTGGATTGGCACAACATAAATAAGAAATTGGAATGGAAAAAATTAAGGAAAAGGTAAATAAAAAATCCCCGGTTTATTCAATCAATAAAAGTACGATAAGCAAGCTTAACCCCTTGTTTGTTGTTAAATTCAATTCCCCCACCAAAATATGAATAAAGCAAGAAAAAGGAAAATGGTGTGTAAATAGAAATAATTACACAAGGATAGATACTAGTTACCCTTCCCTACTTTATTTTATTTATTTAATAATTTTGTTTTTTCCTTTAATTAACTCAAAGTTCTTTCTTTAAAGAATTCTGCCTTCTTTAAAATATCATAAACAGTTCCTGTAGGTTGAGCACCTTTTTCAAGGAAATATAGAATAGCAGGAACATTTAAATAAGTTTGATTCTTTATCGGATTGTAAAAACCTACTTTTCGAAGATCTCTTCCTTCTCTTCGGAATCGAACATCAATTGCAACGATTCGATAGATGGCTCATTGGGATAGATGTAAATAAACAATGCCCCCCCTAGAAACGTATAGGAGGTTTTTTCCTCATACGGCTCGAGAAAAATGATTCCAATTTCTGTATATAATAGCAAGTGGATCCATAAAATCATGAATTTTACTATAATTTGAATTGAGTACTTTTTTCTTCTTCCTTACAGAAAAAGGAAGAAATCTCATTCATACTCATAACTCAAGTTGGGTAATTCTGACAAGAGAATCCTTAGACATTTATTGAGCCGTCTCTAAACTCTTTTGTTTGTCTCATTTCGAATCTATTTTTATTCCTCAGTCTGATCCAATTGTTGAGACAATTGAAAATAGTGTTTCCTTGTTTCGGAATCCTTTATCCTTGCTTTGTGAAATCATTGGGTTTAGACATTACCTCGGGGATCCTTATTCCTTTCAAAATGGCAGCAACATACCTTTTTTTGTTATTTCTTTCTATATAAATAGAATATGAATGATTGATTCCCTTGTGATACACTTTTCATCGAAATAGTTTTACCAATTTCGGAAAATTTGACTTTTCAAACTTGTTCTGAATTTGAACCTTTCGATTTAGAATTTATATTATAGTGAGGATATACTTACAGAGTTGGTCTAACTTATTGATTTTCACTAACCCTAGATTCTTTCCCTTGAAAAATGAATCAATCCTTTCTTCTCGAGCTTCATCATGTACTATTTACTTATAACCCAACACAAATTAGGTTCCGGGCAGAACAGAACAAACTATGTCGAGCCAAGAGCATCTTCATTACTATAGAAGATGGCGGATGTAAAAATCCACAGCCGACCATGTCCTTCAAGTCGCACGTTGCTTTCTACCACATCGTTTCAAACGAAGTTTTACCATAACATTCCTCTAATTGAAATTTCAAAGCGGTATGGAATTGATTCAATATAAAATCATGAATAGTCATTGGTTCAACCGGTATATAATATTTCTATCTATGGATAAATAAGTATTTATCCGTATAAGGGTCAGCAAGGATCAAATTTATTTAATTTAACCCCATATTCTATCATATGAATTGAATGAAAATAAAGATATTCAATTTTACCCACATTTGACACTTGATTCCGTTTGTGAGAAACCAAACGAATTCTCAGATATGATTCTTAGAACCATTCTGAAAATTAATAAGAAAAGATTTTTCCCTTTAACAAATTATTGTTTCATGTGGAATGCAGTGTGATCCCATCTTTCGTTTCATGAAAAACGATCTGGGACGGAAGGATTCGAACCTCCGAATAACGGGACCAAAACCCGCTGCCTTACCGCTTGGCCACGCCCCATTTTGATTTCTATTCGATATTAATCAACACTAATATTGGTATTGGTTATTCGTCAATCCCAACCCAAATACACAAAAACATATGGGATATTTTGTTGCTAGGATTCAAGACATGTAGATATAGAATCAAAAAAATTCATTGATCATTACATAGAATTCAATTAAGATATTGTATGAAAGTTGAATTCCTTATATTCTCATTTTAGAATGATAATGGGGGGAGGGATTTTTTATTTGGGAAAGTCCGAACCGAAGAAAAAGAAGGATTTCTTGATCTGCCTTTTTCATTTTTCCCTTATAAAAATAACTCAAAATTATCTAATCCACAAGAACGAAATGCTTGTTATGCTTAATATCTTTAGTTTAATCGGTATCTGTCTTAATTCTGTCCTTTATTCGAGTAGTTTTTTCTTCGCCAAATTGCCCGAAGCTTATGCCATTTTCAACCCAATCGTAGATTTTATGCCTGTCATACCTGTACTCTTTTTTCTCTTAGCCTTTGTTTGGCAAGCCACTGTAAGTTTTCGATGAAATCTTTAATACTCTGCTAAATTGATGATGTATTCGATAAAAAAAAATTCTAAAAATTGATAAGATCAGACAAGTCTTACATTACGAACCCTCGATTCAAAAATCGAAATTCTTGTATATTGAATGAATAACCGCAGCGATGAATTTGGATCAGCCTTTTCCCCGTTCTGACCTTCCGGTGAGTATGGACTATTAGGTACTCCACAATACCTAATTATTGATATGACAAGAAATTTCGGGTAACGAATGAATCAAAATCTTATTACAAAAAAATTCGTCTTATTTTTCATTTTTGGGGGTGTCAAAACAAAAAAAAAATGGTATATGTGGTAAAAAATAGGCAATCTATTCCCCTTTTTCAAAAAAAAATGATCTTGGAGATTGTGTAATGCTTACTCTCAAACTCTTTGTTTACACAGTAGTGATATTCTTTGTTTCCCTTTTTATCTTTGGATTCTTATCTAATGATCCAGGACGCAATCCTGGACGTGAGGAATAAAAAATTTCTAGTTTTTTTTGCTTTTTTCTAAATTAATTCTTAATAATCTTATTTGTTTCATACATTTAACTATGATAAAATCAAGGGATGAGAATCTTTTCGAATTCGAAAATACCAAGTGATCAGAGAAAGCGGAAAGAGAGGGATTCGAACCCTCGGTACAAATAATTCGTACAACGGATTAGCAATCCGCCGCTTTAGTCCACTCAGCCATCTCTCCTAATTCCAAATTGCAAATTTGTTATGTGATGTAACACGTGAAATAAAGATTGATAAAAATCCACCTTCTTCTCTTTATTTTATTTTTTCATTTTATTTTTATTTATTTAATCTTATTTAACTTTATTATTATTATTTATTTTATTATATTATTCTATTTTAATAAAAAAAATATTATTTTATTATATTATTAAAATAGAAATTAGAAATATTCTAAAATATTCTAATAAATAATAGAAATTTTTTAAATAGCTATTAAAATTTAAACTTAAACAAAGTATTTAATATTTAGATAAAATAATTTAAATAAAATAAAAGTAAAGGTATATATTTATACTAAGAGATATATATTTATTATAGTATAAATATATTATATATAATAAAATATGTAAAAATATGTATAAGAAATATAAGAAAAAAATAGAAAAAATCAATTGATCAGGAATTCAATATAGATAATGACTCAAAACGGATCTCCTCAATAGAAAGAATATCTTAGTTCTTTGATTTTATACGAAAGGTTTATTTTCCCGGCCTGATCTGCTTAAGTACTGGTTAAGTACTGGCCGGGACATTTCTTCTTTTATTCCATTGATTATTCTTTTTTTCTTTTTCTCAGTTTATTACTTAATTTCTTACTGTTGTCAAGTAAGGAATAAAAAAAGACATATGATAACATATATTATATATATATATAAATACATTAAACAATATTAAATTACATTTAACAATTTGAAATATTTCTATTCTAATAGAATAGAACTCAATATAACTCATTTACTTCTTCAAGAGACAAACTTTATTTGAACAGTTGAGATTCAATTGACCCGAATTCATAAGATCTGGCACCGGCAGTTGAAAAGAAGGTGAAAAAGGGGGGGTCCATGTATACAGAATTTATAATTTTTATAGTCTAGCTTCAATCACCCCTTCGGGCGGGAACTATTAGTTTAGTAATGACTTCCCAGCAAATGAAAAGCTTAACTTTTTTTGTTATGCTATTTAAATAAAATTATGTTATTTAAATAAGCTTTACACTCTTCGCTTAGCTTTTTTTTATTTTTATTTTAAGTCCCCGGCGAGACTAAATACGTGTCAACGCTAGAATTTTCATGATTCCACTGCTATCTTGATTTTGTCTCACCCCTTTTTTTTGTTCGACAAATGGTTCATTCATATACAATAATGAATATGTAGCGGGTATAGTTTAGTGGTAAAAGTGTGATTCGTTCTATTAACAACTTAAATAGTTAAGGGGTCCATCGGTTTTTTTTTTCAAACTCCGATCAAAAACTTTATTTCTTAAAAAGGTTTAATCCTTTTCTTCTCAATAGCATATTTGAGGAAAAATATACGTTCTCACGATTTGTATGTATCCAAAGGCCAATTAGAAATTGCATCAAAAAGTTGGATTATAGATATGGAGTCGCGAAGCATAATTTTTTGGAATTGGATTAACTATTCCAATTGAATAAGTATAGGTAAAGGATCTATGGATGAAGATACAAAAGTATATTTCCAATCGTAACTGGATCTTCCATTTTTGTGTTGTAAAAGGAAATTGAAGCCAAATAGCTAAAAAACGATAGTTTTGGTTTACTAGAACCATCAGCATATTGTTTCAGCTCGGTGGAAACCAAATTCTTTTCCTGAGGATCCTAGGAGTGAAAATAGGGAACGAAGTAACTAGACTAGATAGATTTGGTATAATCTCTCTCCTCTAGAGGGATCATCTAGAAAGCGGGTAGCTTTAGATGCATTCATACAGAAAAGCTGACATAGATATTATGGATCTCATTTTTTCTCTGGAAATACATGGACCTTCCATAAAGGAGCCGAATGAAACCAAAATTTCATGTTCGGTTTTGAATTAGAGACGTTAAAAATGATTAACCAACGTCGACTATAACCCCTAGCCTTCCAAGCTAACGATGCGGGTTCGATTCCCGCTACCCGCTCCATATTCTTTATTATACATGCGTCATCAATTTGGATATGCATCCTTTTTTTCCCGAAAAGATATATTTTCTGTATAATCGTTTTTTATTTGAGCAAGAGTAAAGTAAGAATACGAAAGAAGAAAATAGAAATGAAAAGCGTCCATTGTCTAATGGATAGGACAGAGGTCTTCTAAACCTTTGGTATAGGTTCAAATCCTATTGGACGCAATTTTTTTCCATCTATTTTGTTAAATGTCTATACTAAGAAACCCTTTTTGAATGATTCAAATCAGAAATTTTTATCAATGATTACTCTCA